TGCGACAAACCAAATAAAATAAGTAATAAAACGTTGGAATAATCTTTATCGACCTGACTGAAAAATTGACTCATTTGATTTCAAAAATCAAATTCCCGATTTTGATTCCCTATTGAGGTAATCAATATGAATATCGAATTCGCTCCGCTATTAGACTATGTAGAATAAGAATTCTTCTGTTTACCTTACCAAAAAAATACTTTTTTTGACAAAAAACACAAGAAACTCAATGGAGTTTTTAGTATATTTTCGCATTTCCAAGGTGGGGAGTCTTTTTTCCCCATCGACCTATTTGTTCCAATAATCTAAGGTTTTCTTTTTTCTATTTAGCCTCTTTTTCTCTATATCTCTAAAATCTATCCAAGGACGAGTAGAAAATCTTTCGTTACTAAAATCATTGAAACTAATTTAGTTTTTAATCAAAATTCTAAACCTTTTTGTGTAACTTTCTTATTTGTGGTTTTGTATTTTCTCTGAATTCCTATAGAAACCCCATACATTTCTCGCCATGAATACACTCAAAAACACTTGGTAAAGATATTCTGGATAACTATGTGTCAATTTTGAATGATCCAAAATAGATTCTTTTTTTGTTTTCCATTTTGGAAATTAAATAAATAAAAAAAGTTCATTTATAGTAAAAGAAAAATGTTTTAGGGGGTTCTAGCCCTTAATTCCTAGTAGGACTATCTAGTCTTCCAAGAGTTCAAGTCGAGGAGAGTAAAAAATATACGAAAATAAAGCCCCTAAAAAATAATGAACCTTCAAATACCCATTTGAACGAATTTTTATTTAGCAATTTGAATCTTTCCTAAAAAATATTGCACCCAATAGAATTCTTAAATCTAGACGATTGATTATTCATAGGGTATTATGAGTTCAAGACAAGCCGCTATGGTGAAATTGGTAGACACGCTGCTCTTAGGAAGCAGTGCTAAAGCATCTCGGTTCGAGTCCGAGTGGCGGCATGTCATTTCCTAAAAAAGCAAATGGATCCTATAATTAAAAATAAATAAAATTCCCAATTTTGATTTTCTAATTAATTTATAATTAATTAAGGGACTCCTCTTAAAAAATAAAAAAAAAATTATGATATTTTCAACCTTAGAGCATATATTAACTCATATTTCTTTTTCGACCGTTTTGATTGTAATTACAATTCAGTTGATAACCTTTTTAGTCAATGAAATCGTAAAACTATATGATTCATCCGAAAAGGGCATGATAATAACTTTTTTCTGTATAACAGGATTATTAGTTACTCGTTGGATTTATTCGGGACATTTTCCACTAAGTGATTTATATGAATCATTAATCTTTCTTTCATGGAATTTTTCGCTTATTCATATAATTTCGTATTTCAAAAAAAATAAAAATATTCTAAGCACAATAATTGGTCCAAGTGCTATTTTTACTCAAGGATTTGCTACTTCAAATCTTTTAACTGAAATACACGAATCCACGATATTAGTACCGGCTCTTCAATCCGAGTGGTTAATAATGCATGTAAGTATGATGATATTCGGCTATGCAGCCCTTTTGTGTGGATCATTATTATCAGTATCACTTTTAGTCATTACAGTTCGAAAAAATAGAAAGTTTTTTTATACGAGTAATCATTTAGTAAATTTAAATGAGTCACTTTTCTTTGGTGAAATCAAATCCATGAATGAACGAAGTAATGTTTTACAAAATACTTCGTTTTTTTCTCTAAAGAATTATTACAGGTCGCAATTGATTCAACAATTGGATTATTGGAGTTATCGGGTTATTAGTCTAGGATTTCTATTTTTAACCATAGGAATTCTTTCTGGGGCAGTATGGGCTAACGAAGCGTGGGGATCTTATTGGAGTTGGGACCCAAAAGAAACTTGGGCTTTTATTACTTGGATAGTATTCGCGATTTATTTTCATACTCGAACAAATAAAAACTGGACGGGTACAAATTCGGCAATTGTGGCGTCTATTGGATTTCTTATAATTTGGATATGCTATTTTGGGGTCAATCTATTAGGAATAGGACTACATAGTTATGGTTCATTTAAATTAACATTTTAATTGAATTAAAAATAAAAAGGGGGATTCTTACGAATACGAATAGAAAAGTCTACAACACATATCAGATAAAAAAACTTGGTGTGAACTGGCAAGAACCCGGTGAATTACTACAATATTGTAGTAATTCACCGGGTTCTTGCCAGTTCACATTGATTTTGTTACTTAACCGTAGGAAATGATAAGATTTTTTTATTTATCCAACCTATCTATAAAAAAAATTAGATAGAATAACTTCAACCTTTTCAACTGATAGTGAAAAAACGAAATCGGGGTACATACCAATACCTAGTACAGGGAAAAAAATAGCGATCGAAAGAAATAACTCTCGTGGTCCAGAATCAAAAAAAGAAGAGTTTGGAACATTAAATATCTTGTATCCATAGAACATCTGGCGTAACATAGATAATAAGTAAATAGGCGTTAATATCATTCCAATTGCCATTACCAAAGTAATTAGTAGTTTTGTTATTAAAAGATATTTTTGACTAGTAATTAATCCGAAAAATACTATTAATTCGGCAACAAAACCACTCATACCCGGTAAGGCAAGGGAAGCCATCGAAAAGCTACTGAACATCGTGAATTTTTTTGGCATTGAGCTAGCTACTCCACCCATTTCGTCAAGATAAACAAGACGTATTCTATCATAAGTTGTTCCGGCCAAGAAAAAAAGTGCTGCACCAATAAATCCATGAGATATTATTTGGAAAAGGGCCCCGTTGAGCCCCATATCAGTGATAGAACCAATTCCTATAATTATGAAACCCATATGAGATACAGAGGAATAGGCTATTTTTTTTTTTAAATTTCGTTGACCGAAAGATGTTGAAGCTGCATAGATTATTTGCATTGCGCCTACTATCATCAACCAAGGCGAAAATATAGAATGGGCGTGAGGAAATAATTCCATATTGATCCGAACTAATCCATATGCTCCCATTTTTAATAAAATGCCGGCTAGAAGCATACAAGTACTATAATGCGCTTCTCCATGGGTATCTGGTAACCACGTATGTAGTGGTATGATTGGTAATTTGACAGCAAAAGCAATAAAAAATCCAATATAGAATATTATTTCCAAGGCCAACGGATAGGCTTGATTGGATAATATATTAAAATTTAATGTTGGTTCATTAGAACCATATAAACCAAGACCCAGAACTCCCATTAAAAGAAAAACAGAACCCCCCGCCGTGTACAAAATAAATTTTGTAGCTGAGTAAAGACGTTTTTTTCCTCCCCACATGGATACAAGTAGATAAACGGGAATTAATTCTAACTCCCACATGAGGAAAAAAAGCAAAAGGTCTCGAGAAGAAAATAATCCTATTTGCCCACTATACATTGCTAACATCAGGAAATGAAATAATTGAGAATCTCGAGTAATCGGCCAAGCTGCTAAAGTAGCTAAAGTAGTGATAAATCCCGTCAGTAAAATGGGTCCTATAGAGAGTCCATCTATTCCTAATCTCCAATGGAAATCAAAAAAATTGATCCAGTTATAATCTTCCACTAGTTGAATTAATGAATCATCCGATTGGAAATGATAACAGAATACATAAGTCGTTAGAAGCAGTTCTAATATACATATACATATAGTATACCATCGGGCTACTCTATTTCCCCTATGTGGAAGAAAGAAAATTAAGGAACCTGCAAGTATTGGCAAAACTACAATTGTTGTTAAGCAAGGAAAATAATTCGTGGTAAAGACAAGATAGACTTGGGCCAGAAAAATCCGTGCTCAATTTATTTGGAGCACGGATTTTGTCGGTAAAAAAAATGGATTCAAATAGAGTTTTATGAAACGTATCAATAAGCTAGACCCATACTGCGGGTTGTTTCATGCCATAAATAAACTCGAACACTCAAGAAATCTGTTGGACAGGCGGATTCACATCTCTTACAACCAACACAGTCCTCGGTCCTTGGAGCAGAAGCTATTTGTTTAGCTTTACATCCATCCCAGGGTATCATTTCTAATACATCGGTGGGGCACGCTCGGACACATTGAGTACATCCTATACATGTATCATAAATCTTTACTGAGTGTGACATTGGATCTATCCATTTTTGAACGGCATAAATTTTCGGTCTAGTAAACTAACTTATAAATGAATCCTATATTTAGATACCAGACGAATCAATAAGTGATCAGAATCAATCTACTTCCGAATTGTTTATGAGCGAAGGCCAAAATACTTTGATTTCTTATGTTTTTGCAACCACGATCATACCTTATCCGTATCAAACCTGCTAATTTGAATAAATTTATGAATATTCAAATTTCCATTTATATGATTAATACTATTTATTCAACAAATTTGATTGGTTAATACGAGTTGATTTTCTATTACGATAAATTGATGAAACAATAGCCGGTCCAATAGCTGCTTCAGCGGCTGCAATAGCTATAAGAAAAATTGATAAAATGTCTCCTCTTAATTGACGATTATCAAAAATATCAGAAAATGTTACAAAATTTATATTAACTGAATTTAATATAAGTTCAAGACACATAAGGGCTCTAACCATATTTCGACTTGTGATCAATCCATAGATCCCAATAGAAAATAAATAGGCACTCAAAACAAGTCCATGTTCGAGCATCATTAACCAACTCCTTATCAATCTTGATTCAGTTCAATCTGAACAATAATTCAATCTATTCAATTCTAACAAGTATCGAACAAAACAAGGGAATATATTGAGAATAGATCCATAGAAAACTATGGTATTTCTATTTTATTTTCGACCGGAACTCAAAATGAAAGGTTTATAACATTCTTTTTTCGTTCATTGTATTTGAATTCTTCTTAAAGATTTATTATTGACGAGCCAGAGCAATTGCACCTATTAAAGCAACTAAAAGAATTATTGAAATAAGTTCAAATGGAAGAAAAAAATCTGTTGATAAATGAATTCCAATTTGTTGACTGTTA